TAATATATTCCTACAATTCAATTAGATGTGAAATATAGAATTTTTCTTTTATGGGGTTGATTTTTGTTAGATCCGTTTTTTTCTCATTTTAAGGAATTGGTTGCTTATCTAGTACCAAGTAAGAACAGTCAGTAAAAATAAAAAAGAATTTGATTGTAATAAAAAATTTCATGGTATATGCCGTTCGTGATCTAACTACAAGAATGATACTTTCTAAAAATATGAAAAAAAGGAATTACTAATCGTATAATTTAGTTAATTTAGTTGGATCAAAAGACATATTTTTTTTTGAGTGGTTGTGTAATACCTTTTTTATTCTTATTCTTATTCATATAAGGTTTCAAAAGAAGTTTAAATAAAATTAAAAATCTTAGAATAAGATAACCTTTCGTTCAAAAAAGGGATTGATGCAAAATTACAGAATGTATCAATGGTACGGCTAATGAGTCGATTTCTTTTTCTACCTATGTCACTTTTTTTTCTACCTATGTCACTTTTTCTTTATTAGTGACATCTCTAATTTAATGCTTTATCAATTCAAAAAATAAATTAAATTGATCTTTTTTTTTTATTTTCCATCTTATAATTCAAAATGGAAATTTAGGTAAATACTTTATAAACATCCATGTAGAAAAAAATATTTCATTTAGCTTCTTCATGCCTACGCTAACTAGTTATTTTGGTTTTCTACTAGCGGTTTTAACTATAACTTCAGCTCTATTTATTGGTCTCAACAAGATACGACTTATTTAAAATTATTTGAATGAATAATTAACAAAAAGACCTCTTTCGATCGCATTTGATATACTTTCTAGTTTCTTATAGTTTGTTTTTGCAGTAATTGAAAACTTTGGGTCATTGAAATTAATAGACAATTGGGATTAATATTTAGAGATAGATATTACCTCTCTTTTTTTTTTCTTTCAAACAAATTGAAATGATTGAAGTTTTTCTATTTGGAATCGTCCTAGGCCTGATTCCTATTACTTTGGCTGGGTTATTCGTAACTGCATATTTGCAATACAGACGCGGTGATCAGTTAGACATTTGATTCATTAACAAATGCTTTTTCTTTTCATTGACCTCTTCCTTTCTTTAATCTAATCCGCAGTAAAGTAAATAAAATTTTGATTAGATTACTCTTTAAGTTACTAAAATTATTTTACTCTAATTCAAGCTAACAAGAAATCACGCTCTGTAGGATTTGAACCTACGACATCAGGTTTTGGAGACCTACGTTCTGCCGAACTGAACTAAGAGCGCTTTATTATTTCAATAGGTAAAACTCTAAAGAAAGGGATTCTCTTTCTAATCTAATATTGCATAGAACACGCGGATACTATCATTGTATTCGAAAATAAAGGATTATGGATGCCCAATTTTTATTGATTTTAATCAATTCCTCCTTACTTCTCGGAGGAAAAGTAATAGGTAGGGATGACAGGATTTGAACCTGTGACATTTTGTACCCAAAACAAACGCGCTACCAAGCTGCGCTACATCCCTTTCAATTGGTTTACAGTCTAATTGTAAAAAATCCTTGTCTTGTTTGCCATATCCTTTATTTGTCCTATTGATAAACATCTTGCTTTTTTTTTCATATAAAAGAGAATAAAAAAGTTTGTATACATATTTAGAAACTTCTTTCTTTTTGAAAAAAAAATTATTTAGCCTCGTGGTGTATAGTTTAATTTGACTTAGAAGTTTTTAAAAATGATCCTTAACTACATATTTAATTAACTATATACATCTGATCATATATGTATTACCCTTATGGATTCCAATCAAGAAGGAGGATTTTCAATGCGAGATCTAAAAACATATCTATCTGTGGCACCAGTACTAAGTACTCTATGGTTCGTTTCTTTAGCGGGTCTATTGATAGAAATCAATCGATTTTTCCCGGATGCGTTGACATTCCCATTCTAGGTATTGACATTGGAAAGGGGTAATGAAGATTCCGGATAGAATCAACTATCTGTGACTAATCTTCCTTTCCCCCTCTTTTCTCTTTCCCCCTCCCCCTTTTTTTCTAAAAAAAAAGGGCGAACTAAGAAAAGTGAATTGCAACAAAATGTTGTTAATTTTTGTTCCTGTTCTGTTTTTTCTTTCTGTTTGGGTCGAAAATCGAAGAATTGCTTGAATCAAAAATACACAGGAGGTTCATGGCCAAGGGTAAAAAAGTTCGAGTAAGAATTATTTTGGAATGTACCAGTTGTGTCCGAAAGAGTGTTAATAAAAAATCAAGGGGCATTTCCAGATATATTACTCAAAAGAATCGCCGCAATACACCTAGTGAATTGGAATTGAGAAAATTCTGTCCCTATTGTTATAAACATACAATTCATGGAGAGATAAAGAAATAGATCGAACCAATCGTCTGTGTATTACCTTTCAAGAGAAGAGGGCAAAAAAGAATATAGACTCTATATTTTTTTTTTTAGAATATTTTTCTACAATATATACAATATAAATAAGTTAAAATAAACATTATATAAATTAATATAATAAAATTTATTAATTATAAATATAATTTATAATTATATATATATAAATTAATATAATTATATTTACTAAATTAATATGGTATATTTCATGTAGAGATAATAGCTTCAGTAAAAAAAAATATTCTTATAAAGACTATTTTATTATATTTTTTTACATAGAAAAAAACCAAATCCTATTTCCTATTTATTAAATAAAAGTTTTTTGAATTGGAATTCATTTTGATTGGATCAAAATAGGATATTGGATATCTAATAAAAGGAAAAAATCGACAATTTGAGATTGTCTCTTGTTATTCTTAATAGTCCTGGACTAACTATTCTATTACGAGTATATATTATATAAATTCATAATCAATCCGGTTAGGATTGATCGAAACCAGTCCATTAAATTCTAGAAAGATTCAGTATGCCAACCGTTAAACAACTGATTAGAAAGACACGAAAGCCAATTCGAAATGTCACGAAATCTCCCGCTCTTCGGGGATGTCCTCAACGACGAGGAACATGTACTAGGGTGTATGTGCGATTCGTTCAGATTATACGCTGGGACAATAAATAAAGAATTTTTCCAGTATCAATGATCAGTACCAGTGAATAGGATAAAATGAAAGAACTCTAGCCACTATCTAAATAAAAACGAAAAAGATCTCTCATATCCATCCATTGCGTATTAATTTTATGGTTTCTATTCGTGTAAATACAATCAGCTCGATTTAAGATCAGAACGAAGCAATTTCCCATTGGTATAAAATCTTATCCATTAAGCGGGAGAGGCTCAATTTGAAAAGCAAAAAGAGTCTGCTCACATTCTTGCAAAAACGGACAAAGAGGGTCAGCAAGCTTGCTAACTTTCCAAATGAAATACCGTTACTGTATAGGTGGATCTCATTGTGAAAGATCTCTTACTAGATAATTCATGGGTAGAGCCAACGAAGTTGCACTGTACAAGTTAGCAATAACATTGACTAAATGAAGTAGAAGTAAAAGGCTCCGGTGTATAGAAAGGGCCTCACCGTTTAAGAAATAACCATAGAAACGAAGTAACCCACTTTTTTTATATTGATCTATATTTATTACTTTTTTGCTTATCTAGTATCAATACAATTTATTATTTCTTTTTAAGCTAAAATTAAAATGCCTATAAAAAAAATTGTGGTCGGGAAGGTTATAGTAGCAAAAGCCATTGGAATTTTTTTTTTATACATTGGAAAAATCTATTTTTTACATACTATGATAGGAGAAAAGAATAACTCAAATAAAGAAAATGAATTAGTTATTCATCAAAGTTGCATTTATTCAATGACTAGAGTTAGACGAGGATATATAGCTCGGAGACGTAGAACAAAAATTCGTTCATTTGCATCAAATTTTCGCGGGGCTCATTCAAGACTTATTCGAGCTATGGTTCAACAGAAAATAAAATCTTTGGTTTCGGCCGATCGCGATCGAACTAGGCAAAAGAGAGATTTTCGCCGTTTGTGGATCACTCGGATAAATGCAGTAATTCGCGAAAAGGGAGTATACTATAACTATAGTAAATTTATACACGATCTGTACAAGAACCAGTTGATTCTTAATCGTAAAATACTTGCGCAAATAAGTATATTAAATAGGAATTGTTTTTATATGATTTCCAATGCGATCATAAAAGGTTGGAACAATTCCCCTGAAATGATTTAAACAAAGTTCCCCGGAGAAAGAACTCCGGGAAGATAGAAGTGAGATGAGTCTCGTAAAATTAGAATTAGGATTCAGTTGAATTTTTTCTATACCAAGGAGTTCTAGATCTAGAACTAGTAGTTTTAGCGGGAGTTCTAGATCTAGAACTAGTAGTTTTAGCGACCGAACGAGCTCTTTCAAATTCAAATCGTTTTTCAGTATTTTGAACAAAGGGTAAAAAAGATAAAATACGAGCTTGTTTTATAGCACTAGTAATGAATCGTTGTTGTTTCAAGGTCAATTTAGTTACTCGCCTAGATAATATTTTTCCTTGTTCACTAATAAATCGTCTAATTAAACTCACGTTTCTATAATCAATTTGATCTCCTGATTGGATCGGTGGGAAACGCCTACGAAAAGATCGCTTGGTTTTATTACCTAAGGGTCCCTTAGCTTTATTACGAAAAGATCGCTTGTCTTTATCCATGATTTGTTTAATTTTTCCTTTTTTAGTCGAAAAGAAATCCACCATTACCATTAACTTTATATCCATTAACTTTTATCTCATTTTTTTTTCGTTTTGTTTGTTTTTTGTTTTTTTTGTCTTTTTCTTTTTTCACGTTTTCATCTAGATATTCTTTGATTTTTTGTTGTATTCTTTGAAAACTTACTTTATCCGCGACAGTATCAACAATTCCAAGAGTTTGGGCTTCTGTTGCTGACATAAAAACATCCCTCTCCAGCATGTCGGATATAAGCCAGCGGGGTTGTCCTGTTTGTTCTACATAAGTATGTGTGATTTGTTCACGCAGTTCTATTATTTCTTGCACGTCC